TTTCTGGTTGTGACCACACATAAAAATGAAATTGCCATAAATTGACAAGGTAATATTTCCACTTATTCATCAGAAGTGGCGTATCTTTTGAAACCAGAATAGATTTTCCTTGATATCTAACATAATGCATGAAAGGATCCTTGAAGACCCGTAAGATAGCCGAAAAATAATTAGCAAACACTTTGACAAGATGTTCGATTTTTCCATAGAAATATATTCGCTCAAAAAGGCCCCTATAAGAAGTTAATCGTATATGAGAAGATTGGTTACGTAGAAAAAGGAAAATGGATTCGTATTCACATACATAAGAATTATATAGGAACAAGACTAATCTTCGATTTATTTTTGAAAAAAAAGAAATCAATTTTTTTGAAGTACTAAGACTATTCCAATTACAATACTCGTGAAAAAAGAACCGTAATAAATGAAAAGAAGAGGCATCTTTCACCCAGTAGCGAAGGATTTGAACTAAAATTTCCAGATGGAGGGGATAGGGTATTAATACATCTGACACATAATTTAAATGTGGGAATTTATCCTCTAAAAAAGGAAATATTGAATGACTTGATCGTAAATTATAAGATTTTGCGATTTCTTCTTCCTCTAAGGAAGATACTAATCGTAGGGAAAATGGAATTTCCACAATGACTGCAAACCCTTCTGATAGCATTTGAGAATACAAATTTTTGTTGTACCCCAAAAATGGATTTTTGTTATAAGAATTAGTGGAAAAAAAAAAATGATTCTGGTGATACATTCGAGTAATTAAATGTTTTACCATTAGGAAACTGGATTTTTTGTCATAACCATAATTTTCCAACAAAATGGATCCATTTAAAAAATGATCATGAGAAAATGCATAAATATACTCCCGAAAGATAAGTGGGTATAGGAAGTCACGTTGCCGAGATTTCTCAAGTTCTAAATATCCTTGAAATTCCTCCATTTTAAATTTGATTTGAACTGGGGATACTATAATGGATTTATTGGGTTATCAAATGATACATAGTGCGATACAGTCAAAACAAGGTATTACAGTAAAAAAAGAATAATAATAGATACCTCGTAAATAGGTAAGACTTATCAACGGACTCTCTATCCTCTCTTTTCTTTTGCCATCTAATGGGTTTATATTTTAGGATAAAAAAGATGGTTAGAAATCCTTTATTTTTTCAACCCAATCGCTCTTTTGATTTTGGAAAAAAACTCTTTATCAATATACTGCTTCTTCTACACATTCCCCTCTACCCCATAATGTAGAGTAACTAATAGTTAGGACTTAGAAAAAAATCGATAACTCACTCATAAGAAAAGTCCTTCCCGCATCAAGCACTAATATAGTTTTAACGTCTAATTAGATCGGGTAATCATTCGAATTAAGAACATAAGCCCGTTACTTTTTATTTCTCTATAATTGGAGCATAGGGCTCTATCCATTTATTCATTCGACCCGACTTGACTTGACTTTTTTTTTTTCGCATCAAGAATTCAAACAAGGTTTGGCCCAATCTAGTAAGGTAAAAATATTACTATAATTTTCCATTGATACGACATGCTGCTTTTTCCATTCATTCCTTTCAGGATCAGTCGCGGTCTTACAAACTCTACCGATAGTATGGACGAATCTGTTACTTCATAGAAATGTGTAAAAGATGCTAGCCGCACTTAAAAGCCGAGTACTCTACCATTGAGTTAGCAACCCCAAAAATATCAAAAATTTTTCTGTGTAGATACAGTCGGAATAAAAAAAAATAAATTCAATTACATGACGTAATCAAAATATTCCAATAAAAAAAAAACTTCTTATATGACACAAAAGTCACTTTTTATATCACAGAAAATACAATGAGACCGTCATGTGCGTGAAAAGCAAAGGTCATGAAACGGAGATAACTAGCTTCATTTATACACGATCGGATTATATTTGTTTGATACACTGTTGTCAATACGAATGTGAATAGTGAAAAACGACTACAATGGAGAAAACAAAAGAATTATATATAAATGAATAAAAAACAAATGGAAATAACAATTTGAATTGAATAAATATATTTATATTTAAATTTTAAATAGATAAAGCTAAAAAAATATAATAAGAGAAAATATTCTAATAATAATAAATAATAATAAATTATATAATAAATAAATAAGAGAAAAGAATTCAAAAAACTACGGACTTGGATTGGCACTATAGAGATAATCAACATAGATAGACATAAAAGATGTAGGCGAAAGAAGAAATTTAGGAAGAAGTAGAAAAAAATATATCGGGTTTATTCAATCCATAAATATAAATAACTAAAAAAAACTTAATCCCCTTTTTTTATTTTATTTGTTCATAGAATTGCAACAAAATCACCCCATTGATGGGGTAATGTACAAATTTTTATTTATAGTATATAGTATAGAACCAATTAGTTCATTTAGTCACTTGATTGATCTTTTTTCTATTCATCTTAGATCAATTTATATCAATAAAATAAAAATATATTTTTGTCGTTATCGAAGACGGAATTTTAAGGTAATAAGTGTAGTATGAATAGAACAAGAGAGGGGGGAAATAATAAAGAAAAGGTTAGCCAAAACTATATACAAGTTATCCACACCCTCTTTTTTTTTATTTAATTAATGGAATTTCGGTTATTGATTAAGGTGAAGTTCCGTAAAAACCCCTGCCTTCTTTAAAATATCATGAACAGTTCCTGTAGGTTGAGCACCCTTTTCAAGGAAATATAGAATAGCAGGAACATTTAAATAGGTTTGATTCTTTATCGGATCATAAAAACCCACTTTACGAAGATCTCTTCCTTCTCTTCGGGATCGAACATCAATTGCAATGATTCGATAAACGGCTCATTGGGATAGATGTAAATTAACAATACCCCCCCCCAGAACCGTATAAGAAGTTTTCTCCTCGTACGGCTCGAGGAAATTAAAAGTTATGTATAGAATTCTAATTAATGTCAAATAGATCCATAGATTATTAAATCAATTAGACTATGATTTAAATACTTTTTTCTTATTCTTTTTTGAAAAAAAAAAACTCATTCTTATCCCCATAACTCAAGTTGGATAACTCTCACTCAAAGGAAAACAACCCTTAAAGCTTAAGCATTTCATTTATTGAGTGGTCTCTAACCCCTTTATTTTTGCCTGTCTCCTTTAGAATCTATTTCGATTCTTCATTCTGATCTAGTTTAGTTATTGAGACAATTGAAAAAGATTTTTCCTTGTTCCGGGATTCTTTATCCTTGCCTTGAATCATTGGGTTTAGACATTACTTCGGTGATCTTTAATCGTTTCAAAATGGCAGCAACATACCATTTTTTGTGATTTATTTTTATCAAAGAATCATATAAATAATGTATTCTCGCGTGATACACTTTTGATCAAATTTGACGTTTGAATTTGAAACTTGGTTAAATTGGATCCTTTCGATTTCTATACCGAACATATACTTACGAAGTAGTTTTAACTTATTGATTGACACTAACCCTAGATCTCTGCCCTTGATAAATGAATCAATACTTTCTACTCGAGCTCCATCATGTACTATTTACATCAAAACCCTAAAAAAATGAGAGCTCTAGTGGAACAGAACAAACGATGTCGAGTCAAGAGCATCTTCATTCCTATATAATATAAAATGGTGGGTGTAAGAATCCACAGTGGATCATGTCCTTCAAGTCGCACGTTGCTTTCTACCACATCGTTTTAAACGAAGTTTTACCATAACCTCTAATTTCTTGGAACTGGTATGTAATTGATTCATTTATGGAATCATGTATAGTCATTGGTTTAGTTGGTCCATAGTAATCTATACTCTTATGCCATGAGTAGTTTTTGAAAAAGTCTTAGCAATAATTCAATTTATTTAAACCCATATTTTATTGTATATATTGGATCAATAATATTTTTTTTGTATGAGTGCAATGGAGATTTTTTTTTAATTTCTATAAATGAAGAAATAATTAATTACGAATAATTAAGAATCCCCATTTTTCAATTTCTTCATAGAATGGATTCACGAGTTTCACACTTCTTCGAGTAGCAAGGACTCATAAGAAATCATTAAAAAGATTTAATTGATTGAAAATTTCCTACCTCAATATTATTATTTGAATAAAGTTTTGTAATAAAAAAGGATTTATTCCATTTCATTATCATAAATAAATGCATATTCGGATTAACCCATCAATGATTTGAAACAAGTAGATAGATCAAAAATAAAAATCTTTTTCACAAAAATAGCAATAAAACGATAAAAATACATAATAACAATACATATCAGCATTTTCTGCCGAGTTTATTTAACTTAAGAGACTCCATAATCTTTCCCTAAAATAAAGTGAAAAGGATGTATGAATAACCTCTGTCTGAATTGTTACTTGGATTTACAATTATTCATTACAGACAAACACAAAATACGAAAAAATGAGGTGAAAAGAAATACATAATATGTTACATATGTAACTTGATTCTTTGTTAATCAGATTCGTACAGATATTAAAATTGATATCTTCCATTATGGATTAACTCCTATCTACCCCCCCCCAATTATATAGAGTAGATGCATCATAAATAAAAAAAGGATCCTACGGGGGACTGGACTAGTTTCGGAGGTGCTAGACTATCTTGTATAAGGCCAAAGTCAAACAGATCTAGATTAAACGATTGTTCCTACCTATTTTTTTTATTTGACTCTAAATTTGAGTACCCTAAATCGGTCTTAAGAGACTTAAGACCATTGATTGAATTCCATTAGTGCCAAAAACACAAGACCTTCGTGTTTCTAATTAATAAATCCACAGAAAAAAAAAAAAAAAAATAATCGGGTTTCACATTTAAGGGATAGAGAATAAGAGAGGCTTTCGCATTTCGATTTTAAATGCATCATTATAAGAAAATAAGAAAGAACAACCACATTCTATCTATATCTAATACTAGACTTTTAAGCATAAGGTTGTTTAAAAGGGCAATCTTTAGTCTGATATGATATCGAATATTTTTCTATAGATCTTATAATATACTATTATATATATATAATATGCATACTCTGGGACGGAAGGATTCGAACCTCCGAATAGCGGGACCAAAACCCGTTGCCTTACCACTTGGCCACGCCCCATTTATATTCAACACTAATAAACAGTAATATTGGTAGTGGTTGGTCGTCAATTCCAGTCGAAATATTTATAGAAAAAATTAGCTTGTTGCTCGGATTTTGATACGTTTATAGATCCAATTAAACTGAATTTATTGATCATTACATATAATTCCATTAAGATATTGTATGAAAGTAGGATTTCTTCTATTCTCTTTTTATTTGAGAATTGAAGGATTTTTGATTGGCTGAGTTCAAATCAAAGAAAGGTTTTTTGACCTACTTTATGTTATTAATTTTTCCCTTATCCCTTATATCATAGCAATAATAGGGGATTAATAACTCAATAAAATCAAAAGAAATACAATTATCTTCAAGAACAAAGAAAAAAAAATTGTTATGCTTAATATCTTAAGTTTCATCGGTATCTGTCTTAATTCTTTCCTTTATTCAAGTAGTTTTTTCGTCGCCAAATTGCCTGAGGCCTACGCTTTTTTGAATCCAATAGTAGATGTTATGCCAGTAATACCTCTATTCTTTTTTCTATTAGCTTTTGTTTGGCAAGCTGCCGTAAGCTTTCGATAAGATTTTTAATACTGTCCGAGACAAATTCATGATTTAATAGAAAAAAAAGATTCTAACTAGTTATAAGATCAGATAAGTCGTACATACAGTCTGAACCTTTGAGTTGAGTCCAATATTGAAATTCTTCTATAGCTGTGATAAATCGGGATCACTCTCATTTTCTTATTCTTACTTTTTTCCATTGAACGACCCTGTTAGAGTCCCCCACAATATATAATTGTGGGTATGAAATCCAATTTTTAGTAATGAACGACTCAACTCTTAAAAATTTTTCCTATTTCTAGAAATCACTTCACTGCATTTCTTGGTGTCAAAATAGGTTAAAATAGAGAATCTATTCTCTTTTTTTTTTTTAATGATCTTGGAGATTGTGTAATGCTTACTCTCAAACTATTTGTTTATACAGTAGTAATATTCTTTGTTTCTCTCTTCATTTTCGGATTCCTATCTAATGACCCGGGACGTAATCCGGGACGTGAAGAATAAAAAAAAATAAGATTTTTTTTCCTTGCTTGATTTTGAAATGTTCTTCAAATTTTATCTATTCCACATCTTTCCTCAACTATAAAAAAATACCAAGTAATTGACAGAAACGGAAAGAGAGGGATTCGAACCCTCGGTACAAAAAACTCGTACAACGGATTAGCAATCCGACGCTTTAGTCCACTCAGCCATCTCTCCCCAAATTGAAAAAGGATAATTACTATGATACATTGTATAAAAAATCGAAAATGAAGGCTTGAAAAAAGCCCTTCTTTATCTCTCTTTATTATCTTTATCTACCCTTATTATATAGATATATAATTATATACATATATAATTATATCGATATATATAATTATCTAGATATATCGAATATATAATTATCTAGATATATCGAATATATAATTATCTAGATATATCGATGGATATCTATAAAATCGATAAAAACTTTTATCAGCAATTCCATTTAGATAAATTAGATAAAGTAAGGGCTCAAAAGAAAAGATATCTCCAATCCTAATATATAAATAATACCAATATATTAAAGATTACTAAAAATATATATTTATAAATCAAAATAAAGTACCTCTTTTATTTTATCCGAAAAGTCCTTTTCTTTTTATTTCCACGGCCTGGCCTGGTCAGTACCTAGCCGGGCTTTTTTTGTTCCAATGAATCGTAGATAAAATTATTTATTTGATTTGAAAACACAAAATGTTTTTGAAACAAAAAAAATCGAAACAACAAGAATCATAAGAAGAATTATTATTTCGATTCCTATGATACAGAAAAAGATGATATAGAATCAAGGTGCCATTCGTTATTATTATTCTTTATTACTTTACTGGAATAAAATCAAAAAACTTGTTATTTAGTTAATTAATAATTAAAATGAGTCCTCTTTTCCTAATCTCATTAGTCGCCCTGACGAAAATACGTCAACGCTCGAATTTTCATGATTCTTTTCTGATCCGATCTTTTTATTACTTATTACTACGACTTATTTTCGTCTTCGACAAAAGGTCCATTTATATACAATAATTGCATTGTAGCGGATATAGTTTAGTGGTAAAAGTGCGATTCGTTCTATTAATCCCTTAATGGTTAAGGGATCCTTCGGTTTTATTAATATTCCGATCAAAAACTTTATTTCTTAAAAGGATTTAATCCTTTACCTCTCGATGAAAGATTCGAGGAAAAATATAAATTCTCGTGATTTGTATCCAAAAATAAGTTCGAAATTGAAAAAATTGGATCATGAAATTACGAAACATAATTTTATTGAATTGGATCAATACTTCCAATTGAAGGAATAAGGGATCCATGGA